CTGGAATTGGAATCAAAGAAAGATATTTAAAATGGCTCGTATGTTGTGACTTGGAATAAATGTTTCTCGGTAAAGGAAGGGAATAGTAATTTATTCATTCCTAATTTATTCCTATAGAACGTCTAGGAACAAGAAGATTAAATCGGATATATCGACAGATTCCCGCGTAGTCCAAAGAAAAAAAAGATCCAATTTCATCTCTATCGAATTTTAATATCAGAATAGTGGATATAATTATGATGCAATGGGTTAGGTCCACTTACTTTTTATTTTGTTGATTTCTAATCGATTTAATTGGAATAATGGAAAATAGGAAAGGAATAGTAATATTTGAAGATTTAACGAGACGACTTATCCTTACATTCATTATAATATTTAATATAATATTTATAATAATTATATTATTTATTTAATAATAAATAATATATTTTTTATTTAATAATATATTTAATTTATTAAAATAGCAAATTTATAACCATACTATAATTAATTATAATGTTATAATTTTGATTATATATTAAAATATTTAATTATACGGTTTGTTACTTTTTTTTTATTACTTTATTACAAAGATCAACAATATCTTTATTCGCACTTCAAATATGAATACTACTGCCGGAGTTTTATGATTTATGAAAAAAGCAAAGCCCCTTATCGGATTTGAACCGATGACTTACGCCTTACCATGGCGTTACTCTACCACTGAGTTAAAAGGGCTTGTTTGATCCAATTCCTGAATAAAGACACTATGAGTTTAGTATATATACTTATTATAATAGATGTACATAGATATATCTTATAATAAGTATAAGGGTTCATTCAGGAATGAAAAATTTTCTTTATCCAGTAAAAGTAAATTAAATAATTTAATATAATTTAATATAGAGTATATAATATAGGTAAAATAAAAGGTTTATTGATATTGGATTTGATAAATATCAATACAATGAATTGTTTCAAGACTATCCTAATTGACATCATAACTAAATTCATTTGAGTGATACATGTATCCACTAATTTAACATAGATCCAAGATATTTCATTGAATCATTGATAAAGAGATTCGGATAAAGAGATTCGGCGTGGCCTTTGAACCAAACTTTTATCGAAAAAAATTGTATAGAAAGAATCGTGAAAGACGGAAAGATCCTTCGTATCGAGTCATACCATTCCATTATATTGACAATTTTAAAAAACTATTCATACTATGAACATAGTATGATGGCGGTCGTGCAAGTCTGCCCCCATCGTCTAGCGGTTCAGGACATCTCTCTTTCAAGGAGGCAGCGGGGATTCGACTTCCCCTGGGGGTAGGGTACTACGAAAGGAAGTTGATCGTGGATTATCAATAAGCCTGGAATTGATTCTTCCTGGGTCGATGCCCGAGCGGTTAATGGGGACGGACTGTAAATTCGTTGGCAATATGTCTACGCTGGTTCAAATCCAGCTCGGCCCAATAATTTGCCGATCCGCCATGAAATGATATAATATAACCCATTTGTTGCTCTCCAGAAATGCCCGATCCCCCAATCCCAATACGGAAGAAATCCATTTTATGATATATCTATACCACTATTTATTTACTCTCTTTTTACAAGAAATTCTTATCTTGCTAATGATCTAGATTCATATCAGGATCCGTAACTATAAAGTAAAGTTTAAGGAAAAGAGTAAATAAAAAAAAACTTTTTTGATTGAACGAGTGATTATCCAATTGATTTGGCAATAACGAAAGGATTACTAGTAATACCGGCTGCTCTCACTAAAGTACATATACATATGGGTATCGATATATCACACTCGCAGCTCTGTTACAACACGCCAATTCTAATCGAAATTGAAAGGGTTAGAATGAAATCATAAAAATATGTATACTTTATTTTATTATGGTATTTACTTGGGATTGTAGTTCAATTGGTCAGAGCACCGCCCTGTCAAGGCGGAAGCTGCGGGTTCGAGCCCCGTCAGTCCCGACGAATCCAAATCCAATAAAAAACTATATCAATTCATCTCTCTATTTTTTGTGAAAAGAAGTCCAAATAACATAATTTCATTCCCAACAGCGATCCCTCTTCTTTTTTTCTTTTTCGTTTCACATTTATCATCAACCAAATGGGGGAATTTCCATTTCTTCGACTAGTACCGATTCGATTGATGGGAGAGAGGCATATGTGGATTAGTACAATTATTATATTATTAGCATCAGATTCAGGATTCCACGGGATACCGTACTGGGTCTGGCTTTTTCAATTACTCCCGATCTGTGAAATATGAAATAGAGTAGAGTATTGTATGTTTCCCGGGAGTCCATACATAAATGGAATTTGTACAATATAAAATAAATTGAACATAGTTACTGTGTATAGAATAGTATAGAATACTTTTTTTTTAAGATTAAAATAAAAGTATATCCTTTTCGGGCCCTATTTTGTGTAACCTCAATTTCAAATTTTACTAATTTGAAATAATCTATCTCATTCAAATTTCGCATTGAGCTTTTGATATATGCGTCCCATTACTAATCCAATGAAAGAGGATATTCAAAAAATAAAGATCAAACAAGGATCACTTTTTTATTAGCGAGGTAATGCATTTTTTTTTTTTTTTTTTTATTATATTTTATAAGGGTTTTTCCTTGAAAGAACAAACTTTTTAAATTTATATATAAATATATAAAAAAATAGTTAATTTGATGGAATATTCGATTTTTTTATACCGGAATTTGTACTCGTCTTTATCATACTTCTTTTGTTTTCCAAGAAGATTGGATCATTAAAAAAAGGAGTTTATAACTTAGCTCCTTCCTTTTTTTTCATTGAGCTTCTATTGTTTGTTGGGGTTTGTTTAGAACCAATGGTAAGTGGAAAGGCGGTTAGATGATACTTCATCAGATGATTGTACAAAGAGGGCGGTAGGTTATAGAAAAGAAAGAATGGAAAAGAATGATAAATAAATAAAGGAATTATTGATTGTATCGGGAATCAAATTTTGAGTTCAGTATGGATAAAAGATTGTCCTATGTTATACTATTCAATTCTTGACGATGAATCGATTTGATAGCTCCGATATTGTTATTCATGATATTGATCCGATTCGATATCATCGAGATGTAATGCATCCCATTGAATTTCCAGGCGAAAGATTTATTATCTCTATGGGATTAACTCCCGAGTTATTGCGAATTAAAGAAAAATTAAACAATGAGATTATGGAAGTAAATATTCTCGCATTTATTGCTACTGCACTGTTTATTCTAGTTCCTACTGCTTTTTTACTTATAATATACGTAAAAACAGTCAGCCAAGGTGATTAATTTGAATTAAACTTGATTTTTTATTTCTTATCAATAATTGCAGAGAAGAAAAGGATACAAATTTCGCGTCTTAACTGAAATGGGCAGACTAGAATCAGTCGTATTCTATGAGATACGATAGTATGGTAGAAAGATTCAGATATTTCTTTCTACCATACTATCTAGTATTGTTATTGTAGTGTATAAAGTTGTATTGTAATGCGGGTTAATTTAATATAGATTAATATAGATCAATCTACAATAGTATCATCATATTCCTTTTCTATATATATAGAAATCGATTTAATTACGTATATATAATATATATAGTGATAATGTATATTATATAGTATCCCAATTCTATTTCTTTGCTTTATCTATTTGTATTTAATTTGTGTTGATTTCAATTAAATTAATTTGAAATAATCGAAAGCGACTTTTACGATTAGAATTCCTAGATTTCTTATTATTTTCAATACGAATCCCGATCGAAGAAGTCATTGATTGAGGAGTTGACAAATGATCCATGGGAACTTCTTCGGATTTCGAAAAGGATTAGTAAAACCCGTCGACTTTTAACGTTTGAACCATGATATGAAATGGGTTCAATAAAACAAGCAAAACATAAATAAAATTTCGAAAATAGTAAAACTAAAACAAGCGGCGCAATATGTGACTCGCCCAAGACAATATTTTAGGATGTGCAGTATCTCGTTGGACAACTACTATGTTGTTTCCCAATGTGTATCCACGTAATGGAATAACCGAATTGTTTTCTCTTTGATCTTTGAACAGTAAAGAGGTAAACAAAATAAAAAAAAGTTCCGTTCTTCCTCATGGTCCATATCTAACTTTGGTAAGAGTCAGTTCATCGAAATAGAAAATTTATGAAGAATTCAGTTGGAATAAATTTCCTACCATTTGTATTCCTTTTACTTTTTTTACTTTCAAAATACGAACACGGAAATAATTGAAATATTTCTTTGATTGAAAGAGTATTCTTCATATATATTTATTATTCATAGAATACATTACTCAACTAAAATCCAAGAGAATTTCGAAATGAAGATATTTTTCATTTCTATTTCAATTTAAAAATAAAATTTTAAATTGAAATAGTGAAATTTTAAATAAAAAAAACTTTGCCGACTTTGCCGAACGATCTATAAAAAAAAGTGATACTGTTTAGTTCCTAAACTCAATTAGTAGTACTTCTAGAGTCCACTCCTTCCCCATACTACTAGTGAAAGGGAAAACGTAAAGACTACCATTAAAGCAGCCCAAGCGAGATTTACTATATCCATGTGAATTATGTCCTCTATCTCTATGAAGGAATTATTCAATTATTGTTCACTAATAAATAATAGGGGAATCACTGGCGCAGAGTCAAAAAGTTATTCTGACCCAACACCGTTGATGAAACAATCCAATAAATCCAATTATAACAAGTTCTTATACGATTTCTAGTATAATTAGAAAAGATTAAGCCCAAGCAAAATATGCGGAAACCCCCTTGGAAGTATCAAAGAAATGATACTAAGATGTAGAAAAAAACCTATTCCTTATTTTGTTGCTCTTCATTTAGTTAAGTAAAAAGTATAAAAATAGAGAAGGAAGATAGATCACCATCTATCACATACCCTATTTCTTTCCTTCTTTACCACACCACCTTTCCCATTTGATTTTGATCTAATCCTTACCGTCTCCC